CATGATTTTTTTTTTCTCGTGCACTACCCCTTCCAATGGGTTTCGAAGATAAAAATCCTTTATTGGCATTGGCCCATAAATTGACCATCCAGGTAAATCCATGAATTAAGTTTGATTATTCCTTCTTATTATTATTAATATTAAGCATCTGAATCATGAATTGTCTTCTGATGACTCATGAAGCGGATAGATTCTTTTTTTGAAAGAACTGTAAACGGAAAACGAAATCCCCTCGCCCACTACCGGTTGATCTTCAGACCTGCCCCCCCTTTCTTCCATCAACTAAATGGATTCTTAGATCTTCTTCATGAGATTAAGAAAAAAACTCTTTTTAGATTCTAATTTCTATGTATACTAATACTAATAGTAAATTACTAATATTTTTCTATTTCTCTGTTAGAAAAGAGAGAGTTTCCTTTTTTTTACTTCAATACTCAATACAATAACAATATTCAATAAAAAAAATAGGAGACCGGAAATGAGAGTATTTATCTCGCATCCATTCTTCATATGATTGTCGGAACAAATTGGATGCAACGAAATGGAAATTTTTGGTACATCTAGCTATAAATCTAAAGATAGAAATATTATATAGTATATAGTATAGATATATAATATAATAACAAGACGTTGGTCTCTAATAATAAATAAATTAATATTTATCCTGTAATCAAAGAAAGATAGTGAAAAATTTTCTTATCTTGTGACTTAGATTCTTATCTTGTGACTTAGATTCTTATCTTGTGACTTAGAATAAAAGGTTCTCTGTGGAAGAACGAAATGCCAAGTTATTCCTATAGAACATCTAGGACCAAGACGATTGAATTGGAAATATCGACAAATTCTTGCGGAGTCCAAAGAAAAAAAGGGGGGTCAACTTGTTGCAATTTTATCTCTATTGAATTTGAATATCAGAATAGCGGATATAGTCATGATTCAATGGGTCAGGTCCACTTATTTTTCTTTTATTGATTTCTAATCTTTACAATGGATTTCATTGGCCTAATTGAAAATAGGAATAGTTGGTGATTCAACAGATGACTTATCATTATTCGTGCTAACTATAACTAATATATATACTATAACTCATTAGATTATTATTAGATGATGATAATAATATAATATTATACAGTTGTTTTTTATTAATATTAATTAATTAAAAATTAAATATAATAAAATCAATTTAATAATAATTAATAATTTAATAATATTGCTATTCTTCATATGAATACTACGACTGAAAAAAATACAAAGTCCCCTATCGGATCTGAACCGAGGGCTTACGCCTTACCATGGGATTACTCTACCACTGAGTTAAAAGGAAAGGGCTTGGTTCATTGAATTCCTGAACGGGTCACTGTACTATGTAAGTAAAATCTTCTTATCTTCTTTCTTCTTATAATTATATTTATTTATTATTTATATATAAGATAAGAAGATATATATATACCTACTTCTTTCTTTTATAATATATATATATAAGATATAAGATAAGATTATTATATTATATATAAGTATAAGAATTTAATTTAATAAGATTTAATTAATAATATATTTATATTTAAAAATTATATATATAAGTATTAAGTATAAGATAATATATAAGAAGCCCGTCTACACATATCCAGAAGCCCCTCGACAAAAGATCCATTTATATACAATAATTGCATTGTAGCGGGTATAGTTTAGTGGTAAAAGTGTGATTCGTTCTATTAACCCCCTTAATAGTTAAGGGGTCTTTCGGTTTCATTCATATTCCGATCAAAAACTTTATTTCATTAAAAGGATTAAATCCTTTACCTTTCAATGACACATTCAAGGAAAAATATAAATTTTCGGCATTTTTATCCAAAAGTAAATTAAAAAATAAAAACTTGGATTATGAAATTGTGAAACAAAATTTTAAAATTGGATCCATACTTCCAATTGAATGAGTATGAATAAAGAATCCATGGATGAAGATAGACAAGTAGATTTCTAATTTCTAATCGTAACTAAATCTTCAATTTTTGTTTTGATTTGTATCGAATAAATTGAAGCAAAATAGCTATTAAATAATGTCTTTAGTTTACTAGAGACATCGACATATTATTTTAGCTCGGTGGAAATAAAATACTTTTCCTTAGGACCCTCTCAAATAGAAATAGAGAACGAAGTAACTAGAAAGGTTGTTAGAATCGCCTTCTTCTAGAGGGATCATCTAGAAAGCGAGTCGTTTTGAATTGGATTGGATATATTCAAACAAAAAGCTGACATAGATGTTATGGGTATCATTTTTTGTAAGATGGGTATCATTTTTTTGTAAGTTGGTTCACATCTTAAATCTAGCAATATATCCATTTTCCATAAAGGAGCCGAATGAAACCAAAGTTTCATGTTCGGTTTTGAATTAGAGACGTTAAAAATGATGAATCGACGTCGACTATAACCCCTAGCCTTCCAAGCTAACGATGCGGGTTCGATTCCCGCTACCCGCTCTATACCCTCTCTTATCTATTTA